AGATTTTCGTAGAGACATAATAAAGGGTTCTATGCGAGCACAAAGGCGTAAAACAGTTATTTGGGAACTCTTTCAAGCAAATGTGCATTCGCTCCTCTTTTTGAACAGAATAGACAAACTGAGTCTTTTTTCTTTTGATACCTCAGGACTAATGAAACTCATTTTTCGAAACTGGATGAGCGAGGGAGCAGAAGCAGAACTACAAATTTCAGATTATACAGAAGAAGAGAGAAAAGAGGAAAAAAAAAAAGAGACGGACAAAAAAGAAGAGAACAAAAGAAAGGAGAAAGCACGAATAGAAATAGCAGAAGCTTGGGATATGATCCCATTTGCGCAAATAATAAGAGGTTTAATGTTAATAACTCAATCGACTCTTAGAAAATATATTCTATTACCTTCATTAATAATAGCTAAAAATATTGTACGTATGCTACTATTGCAATTTCCTGAATGGTCTGAAGATTTAAAGGAATGGAATAGAGAAATACATATTAAATGCACCTATAATGGTGTTCAATTATCAGAAAGAGAATTTCCACAAAATTGGTTACTAGATGGCATTCAGATAAAAATTCTATTTCCTTTCTGTCTAAAACCTTGGCATGGATCTAAACTAAAGTATTCTTATCTAGATCGAATGAAAAAGAAAGGTAAAAAGGATGATTTTTGTTTTTTAACAGTTTGGGGAATGGAAACGGAACTTCCCTTTGGTTCTCCCCGAAAAAGTCCTTCCTTTTTTGAACCTATTTTAAATAAACTCGAAAAAAAACTTGGAAATTTTAAAAAAAAATACCTTTTCATTTTACAAATTTTAAAAGAAAGAACAAGATTCTTTCTAACTATTTCAAAAAAAACAAAAAAATGGTTTATAAAAAATATTCTATTTTTAAAAAGAATAATAAAAGAAATTGCAAAAATAAATAAAATTCTATTTATATTTAGTAGATTGAAAGAAGTAGATAAATTAGACGAAATTCAAAAAGATTCGATAATGGGGAATCCACTAATTAATGAATCCACGAATCACCTTACATCTAGAAATTGGACAAATTTTTTACTGACAGAAAAAAAAATGAATGGTCTAACTGATAGAACAAGTACAATTAGAAAAAAAATAGAAAAAATTACAAAAGAGAAAAAAAAAGTGATTCCAGGAATAAATGTTAGTTTCAATACTAATAAAAATCGTTATAATGCTAAAAGATTCGAATTAACAAAAAAGATTTGGCAAATATTAAAAAGACGTATTGATCGAAAAATCCGTAAATTTTCTTTTTTTATAAAATTTTTCATTCAAAAGATATATATAAATATCCTTCTATCTATGATTAATATTCCCAGAATCCATAGAAAAATTTTTATTGAATCAACAAAAACGATTATTGATAAACCTATTTTAAATACTAAAAAAAATCACGAAAAAAGTAATAAAATTAATCAAAATACAATTGCCTTTCTTTCAACTATACAAAAGCCCTTTTATAATATTAGTAATAATAATTCACCTAATTTTGCTGAATTATTCTCTTTCTCACAAGCATATGTATTTTACAAAATATCACAAGTCCAAGTTCTTAACTTGTTTAAATTAATATCTATTCTTGAATATCATGGAACATCTTTTTTTCTTAAAACTTCAATAAAAAATTATTTGAGCAGACAAGGAATACTTGATTCTAAATTCAAAGATAAGAAACTCCCGAACTCGAAAAAAAATCAATGGAAAGGCTGGTTAAGAGGTTATTATCAATATCATTTATCTCCGCTTAAATGGTCTAAATTAATAGCACAAAAATGGCGAAATAGCACCCGAAAATGTCGTATAATTCAAGATAAAAATGTAAACACAGCAGAGTCATATGAAAAAGAACAATTAAGTTATTATAAAAAACAAAGTGATTACGAAGTATATTTATTACCAAATCAGAAAGATAATTTTCAAAAATACTATAGATATAATCTTTTATCTTATAGATCTATTAATTATGAAAATACAGAAGACCCATCTATTTATAGATCACCATTCCAAGTCAATAAAACTCAAAATAATTCTTATAATTACAATACACAAACAAGAAAAATTTTGGCTAGATTAGCCTATATCCCTATCAAAATATTTTTAGGAAAAAGTGCTATTCTATATATGGAAAAAAATAAGGAACGAAAATATTTTGATTGGAAAATTCTACATTTTTGTTTTAGAAAAAAAAGGGATATTGAAGCTTGGGTCAAGGTCAATACCAACAGAAATCAAAATATTCAGACCGAGGCTCTGAATTATCAAATAATGGATAAAATTGATAAAAAGGATCTTTTTTATTTTATGTTTCATCAAGATGAAGAAAACAATTCATCCAATCAAAAAAACAAATGGGATTGGATGGGAATGAATACAGAAATACTAAGTCATCCTATATCGAATCTAGAGGTTTGGTTCTTCCCAGAATTTTGTCTATTTTATAATGCATATAAAATGAAACCCTGGTTTATACCAAGCAAGTTCCTTTTTTTTCATTTTAATAGAAATGAAAGTCTTAGTGAAACTCAAAACATGAATAGAAAACAAAAAGGAATTATACCGCCAAACGAAAAAAAATATTTTGAATTTGAATTAAAGAAAAAAAAAGAAAAAAAAATTGCAAATAAAAGAGATCTTAGATCAACTATGCAAAACCAAGAAAATCTTGTATCTGTTCTCTTAAACCAAAAAAACGGGATTTCGGAAACTTATTCGGAATCAGACATGAAAAAACTACAAAGGAAAAAACAATATAAGAGCAATACGGAAGCAGAACTAGATTTCTTCTTAAAAAGATATTTACTTTTTCAATTAAGATGGGATGGTGCTTTGAATCAAAGGATGATCAATAATATCAAAATATATTGTCTTCTGCTTAGACTGAGAAATCCAAAAAAAATAACCCTATCCTCTATTCAAAGGCGAGAAATGAATCTTGATATAATGCTGATTAAAAAGAATTTAACTCTTACAGAATTGATGAAAAGGGGGAGATTGATTATTGAACCTCTTCGTCTGTCTGTAAAAAAATCAGGTCAGTTTATTATTCATCAAACCATAAAGATTTCATTAGTTCATAAGAGTAAGCATCGTACTAATCAAAGATACGGAGAGCAAAGATATGCCGATAAGGAGGATTTTTATAAATCCATTCGAAGTCATCTAACTGGAAATAATAATTCTTATTTGCTTTTCCCTGAAAATTTTTTAGCGTCTCGACGTCGTAGAGAATTGAGAATTCGAATTTGTTTCCATTCAAAAAATAGTCAAGGTATGGATAAAATTATACTTGGGAATAATTTAAAAAGTTCGCGTCCATTTTTGACTGAAAATAAAGATCTTGATAGACATCAATTAAGTAAATTCTTTCTTTGGCCCAATTATCGATTAGAAGATTTAGCTTGTATGAATCGCTATTGGTTTGATACAAATAATGGAAGTCGTTTTAGTCTGTTAAGGATACGCATGTACCCCATAATTGAAAAGTGATTAATGAAACTTTATATCTGTACCATATCTGATATATGAAAGCAAACAAATGCACATATAACTTGTCTTATATTTTCGTCTAATATCTGATACTAATGTTTTGTATGCTTATCCGAATGCAAGTTTCATTGGATTGATTCTTTATTTTTTAATAAAATTAGATATAGAATTCCATAAACAATAAGTTTATTGTGTATACCAAATTAAACTAACTCATATTATTATTACTGATCGGTAAAATTCATATTTGTAAAAAAAAAAGGGGGGTTATGGTAAAAAATTCATTCATTTCAGTGATTTCACAAAAAGAAAAAGAAGAAAACCCAGGGTCTGTTGAATTCCAAGTATTCTGTTTTACTAATAAGATACGAACGCTTACTTCCCATTTGGAATTGCACAAAAAAGACTATTTATCTCAGAAAGGTCTGCGAAAAATTTTGGGAAAGCGCCAACGACTCCTAGCTTATTTATCAAAAAAAAATAGAGTACGTTATAAAGAATTAATAGGTCAGTTGAATATTAGAGAGATTAAAACTCGTTAATTTGAAAAATGTGTTTGCTTTTGATGACCCTCTTTTTATTTTCAGCAATTCATGGAAGAATGAATCGGGAAAAAATTTATGACTGCACCAGCTACAAGAAAGGACCTCATGATAGTTAATATGGGTCCTCACCACCCATCAATGCATGGTGTTCTTCGGCTCATCCTTACTCTAGACGGTGAAGATGTTATCGACTGTGAACCAATATTGGGTTATTTACACAGAGGAATGGAAAAAATTGCAGAAAACCGAACAATTATACAATATTTGCCTTATGTAACACGTTGGGATTATTTAGCTACTATGTTTACAGAAGCAATAACTGTAAATGCACCAGAGCGGTTGGGAAATATTCAAGTACCGAAAAGAGCTAGCTATATTAGAGTAATTATGTTGGAGTTGAGTCGTATAGCTTCTCATTTGTTATGGCTTGGACCCTTTATGGCAGATATTGGTGCACAGACGCCCTTCTTCTATATTTTTCGAGAAAGAGAATTAATATATGATCTATTCGAAGCTGCCACCGGTATGCGAATGATGCATAATTATTTTCGTATTGGAGGAATAGCCGCTGATCTACCTCATGGCTGGATAGATAAATGTTTGGATTTTTGCGATTACTTTTTAAGGGAGGTTGCTGAATATAAAAAGCTTATTACACGGAATCCTATTTTTTTAGAACGAGTTGAAGGCGTAGGCGTTGTTAGTGAAGAGGAAGCAATAAATTGGGGGTTATCAGGACCCATGCTGCGGGCTTCCGGAATACACTGGGATCTTCGTAAGGTTGATCATTATGAGTGTTATGACGAATTTGACTGGGAAGTCCAATGGCAAAACGAGGGGGATTCATTAGCTCGTTATTTAGTACGAATCAGTGAAATGACAGAGTCTATAAAAATTATTCAACAGGCTCTGGAAGGAATTCCAGGAGGTCCCTATGAAAATTTAGA